TTTTTGCGAAGTTTGATTTAGACTTCGCACTTGATAAGAAAAGAACTCGTTCGATATTCCGTTTATGAGCTCTCGGTTTGTTCGGAGATTTTCAATTGAAAATCTCCGATCCTTTACCCCCAAGCCAATTCATCTATATTGGACTAAATGTTAATGGATCTCGAAGCTCGGTATACCGAGTGTTTCACATAATTTTTTTTTTAAAAAGGACTTCTATTTATGAAGAACTCAATTGTGAATATGGGGAATAACACACCCCCAGTGCTGGAAAAAGCACTTAGTCGTATTATTAGTCGTATTAAACTTGAGATTCCGATTGATGAAAATACGGAGAGTCTGATCGAGGGGAATACAGAGGTTCCGATTGAGGAGAATACAGAGGTTCCGATCGAGAGGAATACAGAGGTTCCGATTGAGGAGAATACAGAGGTTCCGATTGAGGGGAATACAGAGAGTCTGATCGAGGGGAATACAGAGGTTCCGATTGAGGAGAATACAGAGGTTCCGATTGAGGAGAATACAGAGGTTCCGATTGAGGAGAATACAGAGGTTCAGGAGGAACCTTCATACGCGCATTTGTGGACTCTGTGCGAGATTTGCGAGGCGTTGCATTTTAGGCAACATTTAAAGTTAGATATGAACATTTGTAACCAATGCGACTCTCATCTCAAAGTAAATAGTTCTGACAGAATTCACTTTTTGATGGATTTGAATACTTTTTATTCTATGCATCAAGGCTTGACCTGCGTAGATCCCATTGAGTGGGATTCAGATGAATCTCTTTTTCAAGAGAAATACTGGCAATTTGTACAAAACGGGGTTGCTAATAAGGAATGTTTTTCATCCGGGGTGGAGAAGGACAAGGACCCCGAGAGATGGGATGGGAACGAGGAAAGGCCCCCGGATTCAGAAGATCAATGTAGGTACCAGCATTCCGATTGGGATTCGGATTCAGCCGATAAATATCGGCATAGGTGTGGGTACCAGCATGCCGATAAATATCGGCATAGATGTGGGTTGGGGTCCACTTCGGGTTCGTATTCAGCAGCTGAATCTAAAAATAAGTGTGTGTACCATGATTGTACTTGGAATAGCCTTGGGTACAAGCTTAAGTTGTTAAGCGGTGATCCCGATTTCAATCCAGATACACGGACGTGTAAGGTGTTTCACAAGGCGTTTATAAAATGGTACTCAAGGCAGAATAAGGGGTTTCACGAGGAGGTTAGAAAATGGCATTCAAGGCGGATTTCGGTTACGATCACGGAGGACGTTATAGAGGGAAGGAGGCTGGTAGATTTTACAGTTCTTTTCTGTTTTGTACAATTTCTGCGCAACATCTGGTATGAAAAAAATCCGCTATTGGATCGGGTATTTGGTAGGTCTAGGCGGAAGTCTTTGTGCCGGAACCTGAACCTGCTGACGTTTTTTTTTTCTTACGTCTCTTCAGTCTACAAATCTGAAGACTTTGAAGAATACAAATCTGAAGACTCTTCAGAGCACAAACCCGAAGACTCTGAAGTCTACAAATCTGAAGACTTTGAAGAATACAAATCTGAAGACTCTTCAGAGCACAAACCCGAAGACTCTTCAGAGCACAAACCTGAAGACTCTTCAGAGCACGACTTTTCAGAGCACAAACCTGAAGACTCTTCAGAGCACGACTTTTCAGAGCACAAATCTGAAGACTCTTCAGAGCACAAACCCGAAGACTCTGAAGTCTACAAATCTGAAGACTTTGAAGAATACAAACCTGAAGACTTTGAAGAATACAAACCTGAAGACTCTTCAGAGCACGACTTTTCAGAGCACAAATCTGAAGACTCTTCAGAGTACAAGGCCAATTCTACAGAATCAGGGCTTTGGGAAAGTACAGCCCAAAAATCAGATAAACAGGACGAAGACAAGAAGAAACAGATTGAGGATCTAGGTCTAGAGAAGTATAAAGAGGAGCAAGAAGCCTTGGAAAATGTAGATGTAGAAGAAGATGACCCTTATCAAGACCGTATCTTTGATTATACAAAAGACACGGGATTGCCTGAAGCTATTCAAACAGGCAAAGGTCAGCTAAACGCTATTCCTTTAGTTTTTGGGGCTATGGAGTTTTGGTTTATGGGGGGTAGTATGGGATCCGTAGTAGGTGAGAGAATTGCCCGTTTAGTCGAAACTGCTAGCAATGCAGTTTTACCTCTGATTCTAGTGTGTGCTTCCGGGGGGGCGCGCATGCAAGAAGGAAGTTATAGCTTGATGCAAATGGCTAAAATATCTGGCACTTTGCATTATTTTCGCAAAGAGGCAAATAAAACGCTCAAATTACTCTACTTAGCACTCCTTGCATCTCCGACTACTGGTGGGGTGGTTGCTAGTTTTGGTATGTTGGGGGATCTTATTATTGGCGAACCCAACGCAACCATTGCATTTGCAGGTAAAAGAGTAATTGAGGAAACATTGAAGGTGCTAGTACCCGAAGGTTCACAAGAGGCTGAACCTCTATTCGAAGCGGGCGTACTCGATAAAATCGTACCGCGTACCCTCTTAAAGGGTGTTTTTACTCACTTATTTGAGTTGCACGCTTTTTTTCCTTTGAATCAAAATGCAATGAACAATCAAGTAAAGACTTGATTGTTCAAGGTACGCGATCCAATAAAAAATCGAATAAGTTAGAGCCTTTAACATCTATTAATAAGAGAAAGCGACCTTCGGAGAAATGAAGCAAGGCAAAGAGAATTTCATGCTCTTTGTCTTGCGTATCTGGATAGAATTATCCATATTGAATTTCTAATTCAAACGTCCTTATATATCTTTCAAGTGGCGAGAATCCTCATTCTTTTTATCTTTTTATTAAGAATCTTTGTTGGTGAATTAGATTCTAGAAGATTTCTCGGGAACGGGAATTTGAAAGAAACTCTTTCTTTCTTAATAAGAAATTCATTTCTTATCTTAAATGAAAATGAGAAGACAAGAACAAGAGAAGAAGAATATAATAAAAGAAAAAGAATAATAATGAGAATCAAAATGAAAGTATATTAGTATATATATATATTTCATATATAGAAATATGAATAAGTCCTTTTATTTCGTTCTACATTCCTTGCACTTATTATACATAATCATAATCGACTGAATTATCCTTAGTAGAATTCTATATGAAATACGCATTAGAATTCTTCTAAGATTCCGATACCTTTCTAACATAAAAAATAGAACAATAACAGGGACAAATATTAGATAAAAATAGGAAATCGAGTCAGCCCATTCTATGACAACTCTCAATAACTTACCCTCCATTTTAGTGCCTTTAGTAGGCCTAGTATTTCCAGCATTTGCAATGGCTTCTTTATTTCTTCATGTTCAAAAAAACAAGATTTTGTAGATCCGATGGAACAAAATCTTTTCCATTTTTTTTTTTCAATTCAAGACTTAGATAAAATATCTATTCTATTTAGCAGAATATGATATAAGATGTGGCTTTCCTCGAAGAGAAATGGAAGAAGTCTGTCTTGTGCATGTGCAAAGATGCTATATCGTTAAATGAATTCTAGTTTTTTTTTTTAATTTACAAAGTAACAAGTAAAATGAAATTGATTTAGGTTATTCTTACAATAAAAAAAGGAAACCGGGTCTAGTATGAATTGTCGATCTGAAAATCTATGGCTAGAACTTATAGCGGGGTCTCGAAAAACAAGTAATTTTCTCTGGGCTCTTATCCTTTTTTTAGGTTCATTCGCATTCTTATTGGTTGGAACTTCCAGTTATCTTGGCGGAAATTTGATATCTTTATTTCCGTCTCAGCAAATTCTTTTTTTTCCCCAAGGGGTCGTGATGTCTTTCTATGGAATCGCGGGTCTCTTTATAAGCTCTTATTTGTGGTGCACAATTTCATGGAATGTAGGTGGTGGTTATGATCGATTCGATAGAAAAGAAGGAATAGTGTGTATCTTTCGTTGGGGATTCCCCGGAAGAAACCGTCGTATCTTCCTACGATTCCTTATGAAAGATATTCAGTCCATCAGAATAGAAGCTAGAGAGGGTTTTTATGCTCGTCGTATCCTTTATATGGAAATCAGAGGTCAGGGTGCCATTCCCTTAACCCGTACTGCCGAGAATTGGACTCCACGCGAAATTGAGAAAAAGGCTGCTGAATTAGCCTATTTCTTGCGTGTCCCAATGGAAGTCTTTTGAAAGAAATGAACCGAAGAAATAGAAGACATGCTTTCGGCAGCAGGGAAGAAACGTATGGATGCTCTTTATAAATCTTTTTTTCTATAGCATAACCTAACTGAAGTTTCTTCAAAAGAAGCATTCATTTTCAAATTCATGATGAAAAAATGAAAAAAAAAAAAACACCCACTCCCTTTCTATATCTTGCATCTATAGTCTTTTTACCCTGGTGGATCTCTCTCTCATTTAATAAAATTCTAGAATCTTGGGTTACTAATTGGTTGAATATCAGTCAATCCGAAACTTTTCTGATTGATATTCAAAAAAAAAGTGTTATAAAAAAATTCATAGAATTAGAGGAACTCCTTCTCTTGGACGAAATGATAAAGGAATGCCCCAAACTAGATCTACAAAAGTTTCGTATAGGAATCCACAAAGAAACGATCCAATTGATGAATATGTACAATGATGATCGTATCCATACGATTTTGCACTTCTCGACAAATATAATCTCTTTCGTTATTCTAAGTGTTTGTTCTATTCTGGGTAATGAAGAACTTGTTATTCTTAACTCTTGGATTAAGGAATCCTTCTATAATTTAAGTGACACAAAAAAAGCCTTTTTTCTTCTTTTATTAACTGATTTTTTGTTCGGATTCCATTCGATCAGTGGTTGGGAATTCCTAATTAGCTCCGCCTTTCGATTTATTCATAACGATAACGATCAAATTAGATCTATTCTTATTTGCCTTTGTCCAGTCGTTTTACATACCGTTTTTAACTCTTTGGCCTTCAATTATTTAAACTGTGTATCCCCGTCACTTGTAGTCCTTTATGATTCAATGATTGAATCTGACTGAAAAAAGATCTGATCCGACGATACAATTCCTATCCTTATTGCTTTGTACACAAAGCCGCATTTACCCCTTCTACCCCTCTGGGGTCCTATATTCCAGTAAACTCCTTTGGTAAATAGCAGAATCGTAGGTAGGAAACTATACTAGTAACCTACTTCATTTTATTGTTGAAATTTTGAGATCAATGATTGGACCAGGCCCATGCAAACTAGAAAGACCCTTTCTTGGATAAAGGAAGAGATTACTCGATCCATTTCCGTATCATTAATGCTATCTATAATAACTCATGCATCCGTTTCAAATGCATATCCCATTTTTGCGCAGCAAGGTTATGAAAATCCGCGAGAAGCGACTGGGCGTATTGTATGTGCGAATTGCCATTTAGCCAATAAGCCTGTGGATATTGAGGTTCCACAAACGGTACTTCCTGATACTGTATTTGAAGCAGTTGTTCGAATTCCTTATGATATGCAACTGAAACAAGTTCTCGCTAATGGTAAAAAAGGGGCTTTAAATGTGGGAGCTGTTCTTATTTTACCCGAGGGGTTTGAATTAGCCCCTCCGGATCGTATTTCGCCCGAGATGAAAGAAAAGATAGGCAATCTTCCTTTTCAGAGCTACCGCCCCACTCAAAAAAATATTCTTGTAATAGGTCCTGTTCCTGGTCAAAAATATAGTGAAATCGCCTTTCCTATTCTTTCCCCGAACCCCAATACTAATAAGGATGTTCATTTCTTAAAATATCCCATATATGTAGGCGGGAACAGGGGAAGGGGTCAGATTTATCCTGACGGGAGCAAGAGTAACAATACAGTTTCTAATGCTACAGCAGCGGGTATAGTAAGCAAAATCATACGAAAAGAAAGGGGGGGCTACGAAATAACCATAGCGGATGCATCGAACGGACGTCAAGTGGTTGATATTATCCCTCCAGGACCGGAACTTCTTGTTTCGGAGGGCGAGTCTATCAAAGTGGATCAACCATTAACAAGTAATCCTAATGTGGGTGGATTTGGTCAAGGGGATGCAGAAATAGTGCTTCAAGATCCATTACGTGTCCAAGGCCTTTTGTTCTTCTTGACATCTGTTCTTTTGGCACAAATCTTTTTGGTTCTTAAAAAGAAACAGTTTGAGAAAGTTCAATTATCCGAAATGAATTTCTAGATTCAAAGAATTGTCAACAGTAATTGAAGCTCGTAAAAAGAATCCAATCCAATTCTTATTCGCAATTCTCGTATGATTTGATTCAAAAAATGATGCAAAGTCTTTCTCTTTTGCTTGTTTATATTCTTTTTATACCATATGTCGGGGATTGGTTGGACTCCATTCCTAGTCATAGTCTGTATATTGTGAAGTCTGTATATTGTGAAGAAGTCCTTTTCACTTCCTACTTCTTTTTCAATCCACCAAATTCGAGCAGTGTGACTATGTCAGTATTGTCAGATTTCAATGTCCTAGAACAAAAGTGAGTTTTCTATTATATATCTATTCTATCTAATAATAGAATGAAATTCGACTAAACACTAAATAAAAGATCACTATTAACTAAGTGGAGAATAGAAAGCAAAGGAGGAGGAATTGGGTTTCTAGTTTTCGGCACAAGAAAAGGCCTCTTCCCCAGCCCTTTCTTGTGTCGAAAGAATAAGAGTTCTTGATCCCCTTCGTCAAAGATTCTATTCTTTGTTTTGATCTTTTCTAGGTTTATCAGAACCTCTTTTTTGTTTGTCCACTACTTCTTAGATTCTATCCATATCTACGAAAGAAATATAAAACAAAAAAGAGAGAGATGAATTTATTGATCAACAACTAGAACTTCTTCAATGAACTTCTAAAAAAAAATGGAAAACTCAATGAGATACTAAAAGAAATAGAATGAAGGGTCTATTCGTATAGAAAGCATAAAGATTCTAATGATATCTGACGACAGAAATATGGAATATGGAAAAACGAGTCTAAAACAGAAAGATTCCGTTGTGTCATCCAGCCTTAAATGGAGTGATTTCATCTTAAAAAAAAAGGATAAAAAAAGATTGTCGAGGAACAGATGTTCTGAATCACTTAATGAAGGTTGTTTTTCAAAAAGATCATCAGATAAAGAATGAAATGGGGGGGGTTTCAAAGATCAGAAAGGGTGACCCATTTTTTTTCGTATAAACAAAAAAGTATTCTGATTATTAAGATTATTAAGAACTCCCCAGGACCCTCCCCCTGGAATCAGACAAAGAAAGAAGGGATAGGTCCGGTAAGTTCTTATGCTTTCCTGTTTCCAACTCTACAAATTAGTTCATCCAATTATTACAAGGATGAACCCAACCCGGAATAGGAACCATAAAAGAAAATGCCTATTAAACCGATCACAGGAATACCAGCTACAGTACCTATTATCCAAAGAGGAATCCTTCCAGTAGTATCGGCCATTTATACCGCTTTCCTCTCCATTTCAAAAAGTGGTCGTGCTAGAGACAGAAACAGTCATAGATAATTC